CGTATTGATTCTTATCAAAGAAAGACAGGATTAACCGACACTGTTCAAACAGGCACCGGTCAGCTAAATGGCATTCCCGTAGCAGTTGGGGTTATGGATTTTCAGTTTATGGGGGGTAGTATGGGATCCGTAGTTGGTGAGAAAATCACTCGTTTGATCGAGTATGCCGCCAATAAATTTTTACCTCTTATTCTAGTGTGTGCTTCCGGAGGAGCACGCATGCAAGAAGGAAGTGTAAGCTTGATGCAAATGGCTAAAATATCTTCCGCTTTATCTGATTATCAATCGAATAAAAAGTTATTTTATGTTTCAATCCTTACATCTCCTACAACGGGTGGAGTGACAGCCAGTTTTGGTATGTTGGGGGATATCATTATTGCTGAACCCAACGCCTACGTTGCATTTGCAGGTAAAAGAGTAATTGAACAAACATCGAATAAGACAGTACTTGAAGGTTCACAAGCGGCCGAATTTTTATTCCAAAAGGGCTTATTCGATCTAATCGTACCCCGTAATCTTTTAAAGGGCGTTCTGAATGAGTTATTTCAGCTCCACCCTTTCTTTCCTTTGAATCAAAAATCAAGTATAGCTTTAAGTTAATTAATTAATTAATTTTTATTAAAAAAAAAAATTAAAGTTCAAATAGTTTTTTAGCGAACAAGTATTCAGTTAGCGAAGTCAAAAGCAAAATAAAATTCGAAGAGTGGATTTTTTGTGACATAAGCGTATATTGTAGAAATAATTATGCAGAGAATTTTTTTTACCGATATTTTCTGATTTCTAATTACGAAAGCCCTATCAACAAGAGATAAGATTGAATTCTTTCTTCTACGAAGCAAGCTAAATAATAAAAAAATTTCTCGGGAGCAGAAAAAACTCTTGATTTTTTTTTTAAGTTATAAAAAAAGAAAAGAATAACAAACAAGTGGACTATCATACATATAGTTCAGATAGAAAAATGAATAAGCCCATTTACTTAGTTCTACACTCCTTAGTATTTTATTATATATATACTCACTTATAAATACTATATACACTTATAAATACTATATATAATTATAATATAATTATATAGGAATTATAATGATTATAAGATATCTTTCTAACAATATAAATAACAGGTACAAATATTAAATCGAGGCGCCCATTCTATGATAATTCTTAACAACTTACCTTCTATTTTTGTGCCTTTAGTAGGCTTAGTATTTCCGGCAATTGCGATGACTTCTTTATTTCTTTATGTTCAAAAAAACAAGATTTTTTAGATTCGATGGAGGTAAATATCATCTATTTTTAGTTTTTCAAGATTTAGACTTGGATCATAACATAGATATCTATTTAATATAATATGGTATAACATGTGGTTTTTTTCAAACAAAGAGGAAAGGGTTCTTTTGCAGACGTAAATGTGCTATATAAGTAAATGACCCGTTTGAAAAAAGAATTGGAGTGAATGCCTGACAAAGCCAATGGATCCATATGTGTGTAGATAGCAGATCATATGAAAAGCCTCTTAGATCTAAGGAATTCGATGAATTCTTCCTAAAGATTCACATCAGAATAGTGCAAGTTGATGAAAGTTACTTTTGAAACAATAAAAGTAAAGTCAAATTCTGTTGGGCTAGTCTCCCACTTCCAATAAAACGCAACTGGATCGAGTATGAATTGGCGATCAAAACATAAATGGATAGAATTTATAGCGGGGTCTCGAAAAATAAATAATTTCTTCTGGGCCTTAATACTTTTTTTAGGTTCATTGGGGTTTTTGTTGGTTGGAATTTCCAGTTACCTTGGCAGAAATTTGATATCTTTCTTTCCGTTTCAGCAAATAATTTTTTTTCCACAAGGGCTCGTAATGTCGTTCTATGGGATTGCTGGTCTATTTATTAGTTCTTATTTGTGGTGTACAATTTCGTGGAATGTCGGTAGTGGTTATGATCAATTCGATAGAAAAGAGGGAGTAGTGTGTATTTTTCGTTGGGGATTCCCTGGAAAAAATCGTCGCATCCTACTCCGATTCCTTATGAAAGATATTCAGTCTATCAGAATAGAAGATAAAGAGGGTATTTCTGCTAGGCGTGTCCTTTATATGGAAATCAGAGGCCAGGGAGCCATTCCTTTGACTCGTACTGATGAGAATTTGACTCCACAAGAAATTGAGCAAAAAGCTGCGGAATTGGCCTATTTCTTGCGTGTACCAATCTCTTAGTAAGAGCCAAAAAATCCAAAAGTTAAATTTCTTCACAATACTAATACTGATGAACAAAAAAATATATACGGAACAATTCGAAAACAAAGTTTTTTTGTCCGAAAAATTTTTATGCGTATGTAAATTCAGTAACAAGTAAAAAATTGAAATAATAGACTCATCTCATAGATCAAGAAAATAAAACAGTTCGGAATAAGATCTAGAATAAAGAAATTCTCTTTTTCTTTTCAATATTCGAAATTGATGTGTTAGATATCAATAGATCATATCTTGTAAAGAATTTCCCCTTTTTTCGCCAATCAACATTTCTTTTTTCCCTTTTTTGTATTCCTAAATGAGCAAAAGTTTGGACCACTCGGGCCGCTTATAATGATAACTTTGAACGAAAACCTTTCCGTCTTATTTTGCTTTTGCCGCTCATTTTTGATCATCATGTCAAAATATTCTTCAGAAATCCCTTTCAATTAGTCTTGTAGACTATGGTCAATTGGCGAATTTTTTGTCGAAATATTTGTTATTTTGATACAAAGGAATTCTTTCATCTCGAAATCGGAATTTGAAGTGGTTCTTCGGGCATTCATTGAAAGGAGGGAATTACTTCCAATTTGAACAATTGAGATTTCCGGAAACAATTTTTTTTCATTCGTGTGCTCTTTCTTATTGGTAGGCTTTTTCTGTATTTTTTCTAAATTCTAAGGACTAACCCCTGACTCACAAATAAAAAACAGGTAATAGGTTCATAGCTTCCAGGCCTTGTAATAGAACTTATGTTTGATAGAAATTTTAAATCCTATAGAGTTGACGAATGAAATGGGTTCATTACAAATTCAAAGACCAAAAAATGAAAAAAAAAAAGCATTAATTTCCCTTCTATATCTTACATCTATAGTCTTTTTGCCCTGGTGGATCTCTTTTTCATTTAAAAAAAGTCTGGAATCTTGGGTTATTAATTGGTGGAATACTAGTAAATCTGAAACTTTTTTAAATGATATTCAAGAAAAGAGTATTCTAGAAAAATTCATAGAATTAGAGGAACTCTTTTTTTTGAACGAAATGATAAAGGAATACCCGGAAACACATCTACAAAAGTTTCGTATCGGAATTCACAAAGAAACGATCCAATTGATAAAGGTGTACAATGAGGATCGTATCCATACGATTTTGAACTTTTTGAGAAATATAATCTCTTTCGTTATTCTAACTGCCTATTCTATTCTAGGTAACGAAGAACTTATTATTTTGAATTCTTGGGTTCAAGAATTCCTATATAACTTAAGCGACACAATAAAAGCTTTTTCTATTCTTTTATTAACCGATTTGTGTATAGGATTCCATTCACCCCACGGTTGGGAACTAATGATTGGCTCTGTCTACAAAGATTTTGGATTTGCTCATAACGATCAAATTATATCTGGCCTTGTTTCTACCTTTCCGGTCATTGTCGATACAATTATAAAATATTGGATCTTCCGTTATTTAAATCGTGTATCTCCGTCACTTGTAGTGATTTATCATTCAATGAATGACTGAAAAATACCGACCCAATTAGAATGTTTGTTATTTTGTACATAAGCAAAACATTCAAAATCCTCTTTTTTCTATACATCTAAGAGATTCGTTTCGAACTTTTCCTACATTTTAGTAAAAATTATTCAGTAAATAGCAGCATCGTGGATAGGGAAGTATACTAGCGACCCACCTAATTTTATTGTAAAAATTTTGGGATCAATGATTGGACCATGCAAACTAGAAAGACCTTTTCTTGGATAAAGGAAGAGATTACTCGTTCAATTTCCGTATCGCTCATGATATATATAATAACTCGGGCGGGGATTTCAAACGCATATCCCATTTTTGCACAGCAGGGTTATGAAAATCCGCGCGAAGCAACTGGCCGTATTGTATGTGCGAATTGTCATTTAGCTAATAAGCCTGTGGATATTGAGGTTCCACAAGCAGTACTTCCTGATACTGTATTTGAAGCAGTTGTTCGAATTCCTTATGATATGCAACTGAAACAAGTTCTTGCTAATGGTAAAAAGGGAGCTTTGAATGTGGGGGCTGTTCTGATTTTACCCGAGGGGTTTGAATTAGCCCCTGCTGATCGTATTTCGCCAGAGATGAAAGAAAGGATAGGTAATCTGTCTTTTCAGAATTATCGACCCACTAAAAAAAATATTCTTGTGATAGGTCCTGTTCCTGGTCAGAAATATAGTGAAATAACCTTTCCTATTCTTTCTCCTGATCCCGCTACTAGGAAGGATGTTCACTTCTTAAAATATCCCATATACGTAGGCGGAAACCGAGGAAGGGGTCAGATTTATCCCGACGGGAGCAAAAGTAACAATACGGTTTATAATGCTACAGCAGCAGGTATAGTAAGCAAAATCATACGAAAAGAAAAAGGGGGATATGAAATAACTATAACGGATGCGTCAGAGGGACGCCAAGTGATTGATAGTATACCTCCAGGACCGGAACTTCTTGTTTCAGAAGGCGAATCTATCAAACTGGATCAACCATTAACGAGTAATCCTAATGTGGGTGGATTTGGTCAGGGGGATGCGGAAATAGTACTTCAAGACCCATTACGTGTCCAAGGCCTTTTGGTCTTCTTGGCATCTATAATTTTGGCACAAATCTTTTTAGTTCTTAAAAAGAAACAGTTCGAGAAAGTTCAATTGTCCGAAATGAATTTCTAGATCTACAAATTTATCAACCAATAATCCCTCAATTTTTCAATTTTTATTTACGGTGTAATTATGTCACTCTTGGTAAATTTCACTGTCAT